GTTTTTGGTGTTAAAGGCACATTAAATTTTGATTTTAAAGGAGATGATTCAGTTTATCAAAACTAATAATAAAAGTAAATATATCTTTACATAATTTATCCTATCAAGATAACCCTTTTTCAGGCATTTTATTTAATAAAAGTTGTTTTAACTTTATTTTTAAATATTATTACATCTAATTTCAAATTGGGAGCACCCAGACACAAATCACATTTAATTGTTGTAATCTTGCATGTTTGCTTCTGTGAAGCAAGGTTTTTGTTGAATTTCATTTAAGCTCCGCCATCTACGAGAACAAATTGAAAAGGAGATTTTCCGGTTTACTCGCGTAAACATCAAGATCTGTAATATATTCATTCTATTTTATTAAAGTTAACAACGGTATTGAAATGTATATGTTATCCTATATTCCTATAGATAATAAAAAAAACTATAGGAATAAAGGATATTTATATGGTAATAAGAATTTTTAATAAAAAAACTTTATGTATTTAATTAATAGTTTATTTATAGAAGTTTTATTTTTTAATTTTAAATATTTAAAATTAGTTTTTTAATAAGTTCTGGCGAAGCCTGTGCCAGCCGCCGCGGTTATTCAGGCAGAGTAAAAATTCTATTTTTAATTAAAAAAGTATTTTTGTTTTTTTTAAAAAAAAGAAGGTAAAATTTTTTTTTTTAGTTTTATGTTAATTGTTTTTTATAAATTTATTCATAAACTAGGATTAGATACCCTATTATTGTTATAGTGTAAAATTGGGAGTAATTTTTAGGTTATTAAATCTTAAGATTTTGGCGGTATTCTAAGCTTTTTAGAGGAATTCATTCTTTAATTGATGAAACTCAAAAATCTTACTTGATTTAGTCATAACAGTTTGTATATCGCTATCATTTATAATTATATTATTTGGTTATGATTTTGGTTAATATTTTTAAGAATTTTAGGTCAAAATGCAGCATAAGATTAAGGTTGAAATGGGTTACAGTTATTTATATATGGTTTGTTTGAAATTTTATATAGGATTTAATAGTAAATTAAAATTATAATGTTTAATTGAATTTAGCTCTAGGATATGCACATATCGCCCGTCGCTCTCACTTGTGAGATAAGTCGTAACAAAGTAAAAGTACCGGAAGGTGTTTTTTAGGATGTAATCATTAATTGATATTTCGCTTACAATGAAAAAGTGCTTTATTTAAGCCGTTCTAAGTAAGATGAAGATTGTTGAAGTAATTATTTATTAGGGACTTTTTTTAAAAATTTGTATGAAATAATGTTTAAACGATAGATTAGTGTACTGTTATGGAACTTTGAAAAATTTATAGTTTTTTTAAAAAAAGTTGAATATATTTGTACCTTTTGTATTAGGGTTTAATTAAAATTAGTAAAGACTTTATTTATCCCGAATTATTTGGAGCTACCCAATGAATTTTTTAAACGTTTTATGGTTTAGATGAAGTTTTGGTAGAAATGAAATTTTATTCGAAAAATATGATATCTGGTTAAATGATGAAAAACTATACGTTTTTATATAATTTATGTTTAATTTAATAAATTTATATTTTTTATTTTTTGGGATAAGCTTTAAAATTTTATATAAAATTTTAAAGATATAATAAGAGGTTTAAAATTTACTTTTTTGTAATAAAAAAATTAATTTAAATGGTGGATTTATTTTTTTTTTCTTTATTTAATAAAGATTAAGGGTGTTAATGTTAAAATTAGTATAATTTTTGTTAGTTTTTATAATTGAACTAAATTTAACTATTTTTTAAAAGTTTAGTAACTCGGCAAATTTTAGCTTCGAATGTTTATCAAAAACATAGTATTTTGATGTTAATGAAATATAAAACCTGCTCAATGTTTTATAAATTGCTGTGGTATTTTGACTATGCAAAGGTATTGAAATAAGGTCTTTAATGGATGCTAAGAGAATGGTTTAACGGGGGTTAACTTTCTTAACTTTTATATTAGAAGTTAATTTAAAAATGAAAAAGTTTTTATAAAATTTTGGGACAAGAAGACCCTATGAATTTTTTTAAAAAATATATTTTTAGCTATGTTTAATAATGGAGAAGTTGTTTTTTAATTGATTGGGGTGGTTTTTAAAGATTCAGAATCTTTAAAAAGATTAAATTGATCCATTAATAATGATTGGTTGAATAAAATACTCTAGGGATAACAGCGTTATTATTTTGGATAGTTCATATAGATAAAATAGATTGCGACCTCGATGTTGGATTAAGATACTTTTATAATGAAGAAGTTATAATAAGAAGTTTGCTCAACTTTTAAATTCTTACATGATCTGAGTTCAGACCGGCGTAAGCCAGGTTGGTTTCTATCTAGATTTTAAAGTTATTTTCATAGTACGAAAGGAATTGATTTATATAAATTTTTTATTAAAGTTTTTAATTTAGAGTGTAATTAGCTTGGCAGATTAATTGTGTCAAATTTAGAATTTGATGAGGACTTAGTATACAAGTCAGTTAATATAATTGATATTAAAGTGGCAGATTAATTGCGAAGGATTTAAGCTCCTTTTATGAATTTTCCTTTAATAATAGTTGTTTTTAGATATATCTTATTATTATTGGTTGTTTTAGTAAGTGTTGCTTTTTTTACACTTATGGAACGTAAAGTTCTTGGTTATATTCATCTTCGAAAAGGTCCTAATAAAGTTGGCTATATTGGAATTTTTCAGCCTTTTTCAGATGTTATTAAACTTTTTGGAAAAGAAAGTAACATGATAAAGTTTATAAATTTGTTTATGTATATATTTGTTCCTGTTTTTTCTTTGATTTTAATACTTTTGTTTTGAGTGTTGTTTTTTTGAAATAGAAATCAAGTTGAAATAGAATATAGATTAATTTATTTTTTATGTATTTCTAGTCTTGGAGTATATGTGATTTTAATCGGTGGTTGAACTTCAAACTCCAAATATGCGTTATTAGGTTCATTTCGTGGATTAGCTCAGGTTATTTCGTATGAGGTTAGTTTAGCAATAATTTTAATTAGAGTTATTTATTTTGTTGGAAGATATAATTTATTTTTTGTGGGGGATTATCAAAAGAATTTTTGGTTTATTTGAGGGATATTTGGATTGTTTATTATATGGATCATTTCTTGTTTAGCTGAGACAAACCGAAGACCTTTTGACTTGGCTGAGGGTGAATCAGAATTAGTTTCAGGGTTTAATATTGAATACGGGTCTTACGGGTTTGCTATTTTATTTATATCTGAATATGGTAATATTATTTTTATGAGAATAATTAGATCTGTTATATTTATTGGGGATTTGGGGGTTTTTTGTATAGGTTTGTTACTTATAATATATTTATATTTATTGATTCGTGGAACTTTAGTTCGGGTTCGGTATGATTTATTAATAATGATAGCGTGGAAAGTTATTTTACCAGTTAGAATTTTTTTGTTTTTTGTTTTTTTTATTTTAAAGCAAATTTACTTTTATTTTATTTGTGTCAAAAATAGAATAGATATTTAGGAAGATCCTATTTTATACTTTCAAAGTATATACTTGGGTTTAGTTAAAATATCTATTTAAAAACTGGTATTATTAAAAAAAAAGAAAAATAAATGAATGTTAAAATTTGACCGATGTTGATAAATGGAGGCTCTACTGGGCATGCCCCGATGAATGTTAATAAAATAAATGTGTTAACGAAAATTCAAAATAGAATTTTTTTAATTGGGTTTATTGATGTGGATTTAAATTTTGATTGTGTTGTAAATGGAAGAATTAAAATAATTAGAATAGATATAATTAAGGCTACCACCCCACCAAGTTTGTTAGGGATTGATCGAAGAATGGCGTATGCGAATAGGAAATATCATTCTGGTTGAATGTGTGGTGGGGTGATTAATGGATTTGCTATTAAAAAGTTTTCTGGATCAGAAAACATGTATGGATAAATTAGAATAATTAGTGTTATTAGTATTATGGTTAGAATTACTCCTAAAATGTCTTTGTATGTAAAGTATGGATGAAAGGGAATTTTATCAATATTATTTGAAATTCCTAATGGATTTGATGAACCTGTCTCGTGAAGAAGAGAGATATGTACAATAATTATTGCCAGTAAAATAAATGGAAATAAAAAGTGAAGAGTAAAGAATCGAGTTAGAGTTGGGTTATCAACTGAGAATCCTCCTCAAATTCATTGAGTAATTGTGGAGCCGATGTATGGGATTGCTGAAAGTAAATTAGTAATTACTGTTGCTCCTCAAAATGATATTTGTCCTCATGGGAGAACGTACCCTAAAAATGCAGTAGCTATTAAGATTAAAATAATAATTGTTCCTGAAATTCATGGGCCTTTTAGATAGAATGACGAAAAAAATAAACCACGTGCTACATGGATATATAGAAAGATAAAAAAAAAAGAGGCTGTATTAGCATGTGCTGCTCGGATTATTCAACCTAAATTAACATCTCGTGTAATATGAGAGACTCTTGAGAATGCTGTTGTAATGTCACTAGAGAAATGTATCGCTAGAAAAATCCCTGTTAAAATTTGGATGATTAAGCATATTCTTAGTAAGGATCCATAATTTCACATATATGAAATGTTTGATGGAGCTGGTAAGTCGATTAATGTTGAATTAATAATTTTAATTAAGTTATTGGATTTACGAGTGAACATTAGTTAGATTTTAATGGGGCTATAATTGATTTAATAATTATTATAATAGAAATTAAGGAGATTAGTAAATAAAATATTATAAATATTAGTATTATTAATGGTTTTTCTGTTAAAATCTCTTGAATTTGTCTTTTATTAATTGTTATAATTGGAAAGTTGTTATTTTTTAGCAGTAATAGTATTGGAAAAGCAAATAAAATTCATTTTTTATTAAAAATGAATTTTTTATTTGGGGTAAGGCTTGTAATGTAAAGAAAAATTACTAGTAAACCTCCTAAAATTAGAAGTGTAATAATTAAAATAAATCATGAAAATTTTATAAATTTATATATTAAAATTCTCATGTAGATTGTAGTTAGGATTATGATTATGATTATAGAAATTGGGTGTGTTGAGGATATAAATAGAAGTGGTATAATTATTATAAATTTTATCTCAGAAAGTAGTATAATTAAATATTTAAATTTTGGGGATTTAGGATGAGAGATCTTTTCTGAAATTACAAGATTCAATCAACTAAGGATTACAAAACCTTTGTTTTTCTTAAACTATTGTAACTAATGTTTATGGTTGGTATACTAATTTATTTTTTTGGTTTAATGAGAATTTTTTTAAATTGAAGGCATATTTTAATTCTGTTTTTATGTTTAGAGTTTATGTATTTAGGAATTTTATATAATGTTGTACTTTTAGGTGGGTTTAAAGGTGATTTTTTAAGAATGATTTTATTTATGATTCTTGTGGTTTGTGAAGCTGGATTGGGGTTAAGAATTTTAGTTTTAGGAGTTTATTTTTATGGAAATGATAAATTAAATTCGGTAATTTTAATAAAATGTTAATTTTAGTTATGATATTATTTATGACAATATGTATATATTTATATTTTTCTTTTATTGAATTTATGTTTGTATTATTTATTTTTTGTTTTTTAATTATATTTTTGGTTGATTGATCAGGGACTAATTTGTTTGTAGGAGAGCTTTTTGGGATAGATATATTAGGTTTTTTTTTAATTGAGTTAAGATTATGGATTGGAATGTTAATGTTTTTAGCTAGAATAAGTTTGAAGGTTAATTTTGATAAAATATTTAATTTTTATGTTATTTTAATGGTTATTCTTTTAGTATTTTGTTTTTTGGTTTATAACTTAATTGGATTTTATTTATTTTTTGAGAGAGTTTTATTCCCGATTGTAATGTTAATTATGGGTTGAGGTAATCAACCTGAACGTTTACAGGCTGGGATTTATATATTATTTTATACACTGTTTGGTTCACTCCCTTTATTTGTATTTTTTTTATTTAACACAGAAAGATTAGGGATCTTTTATATTTATTGAATAAATTATAGATTATCATTGGTAATAGTTTATATAGGGATTATAGGGTTTTTAGTCAAAATACCTATATTTTTTGTTCATGTGTGACTTCCTAAAGCTCATGTTGAAGCTCCGGTGGCTGGGTCTATGATTTTGGCTGGAGTATTATTGAAGTTAGGGGTTTATGGCTTTCTTCGAATTAAATTTTTTTTAATTAATAGTTTTAATCAATTTAGTTTTTTAATTATAAGAGTAATTTTAATAGGTGGTTTAATAATTAGATTAATTTGTCTGTGTCAAGTTGATGTTAAGGCATTAATTGCTTACTCTTCTGTGTGTCATATAGGCTTAGTTTTAGGTGGGTTGATAAGAATAACCAATTGAGGTTTAATTGGTAGTTTAACTATAATGATTGGTCATGGGTTATGTTCATCGGGGTTATTTTGTTTAGCAAATATATATTATGAGCGATATTATACTCGTAGAATAATTCTTTTGAAGGGGTTAGGAAGAGTATTTCCATTTTTAAGAGTATGATGATTTATTTTTAGAATTATTAATATAGCAGCTCCACCTTTTATAAATTTAGGTGGAGAGCTTATATTAATAGGTGGGATTATAAAATGGAGATTGATGGTTATAATTCCTTTAGGTTTAATATCATTTTTTAGCGCAGGGTATTCTTTATATATATATAGTTATTTAAATCACGGTAAAGGTTGGGTGGTTTACGCGGTGTTTATAATTTCAATTCGGGAGATATATTTGTTATTTCTTCATTTAATTCCTTTATTTTTGTGGATTTTAAAAATGGAGATATTTATAATCTGATTTTATCTGGTTAGTTTATATTTAAAATGTTAAATTGTGGATTTAATGAGGAGTTATCACTAGATAATTTTTTTAAAATGAGGAATTTATATATTTATTTTAAGTTTTTTATTTATATTTTTGGGGTTATTTTTTATATTAAATATAAGCGTTTTAGTAATTGAATATTTTTTATTAGTTATGGGGGATTTTGAGTTAAAATTTTATTTGTTGTTTGATTGAATAAGAATAATATTTGTATGTGTGGTTTTATTTATTTCTTGTATAGTTATTTTTTATAGAAATGATTATATAGAAAGAGAAAAGTTTAAAGTTTATTTTTGCTATGGGGTTTTACTGTTTGTTGGTTCTATATTAATGATAATTATAAGACCTAATTTATTAATAATTTTGTTAGGTTGGGATGGACTAGGGTTGGTTTCGTATTGTTTAGTAATTTTTTACCAAAATTTTAAGTCTGATAGAGCTGGTATAATTACTGTTATAAGAAATCGAATTGGTGATGTAATGATTTTGTTATCTTTTGTCTTTCTTATTAATTTTGGTAATTTAGATTTTTTGGTTTTTAGGAAAATATTTTTATTAGGTGGGTTTATATTAATTGTTGCTGGGATAACTAAAAGAGCTCAAATTCCTTTTAGTGCCTGACTTCCGGCTGCTATAGCAGCCCCAACTCCTGTTTCTTCTTTGGTTCATTCTTCAACATTGGTTACAGCCGGTGTTTATATTTTAATTCGTTTAGATATATTATTTTGTATAGATGGTTTTCGATGATTTTTAGCATGTTTGGCATTATTAACTATAGTTATGTCAGGGATTGGGGCTGTATTAGAGATGGATTTAAAAAAAATTGTTGCGTTATCTACTCTTAGACAGTTGGGTTTAATAATACTAATTTTGTCTTTAGGGGAGACAGATTTAGCTTTTTTTCATTTATTGACTCACGCATTATTTAAAGCTATATTGTTTTTATGTGCTGGTTTTATAATTCATAGTAGATTAGGAAGTCAGGATATTCGATTTATAGGATTTTTTTTTTGTTCTAATCCTCTAATTGGGGTGGCATTTAGTTTAGCAAATTTATCATTATTTGGTCTTCCTTTTTTAAGAGGATTTTATTCAAAAGATATAGTTTTAGAATTTATTTATGCAAATAATGATAATTGATTTATTATTTTTTTGGTTGTGTTAGCAACTGTGATAACTTGTGTTTACTCTTTACGTGTTATATATTACTCTATATGAAAGGGTAGAAGAAAATTGGTTTCGTTTTCTAATCATTGGTCATTTTGTATAGAAATTCCAGTAGTTTTTATAGGATTATTGGTTATTTTTTTTGGATCTATAATAAGATGAATTATGTTTTCTCATTGAAGTATAAGAATTATTATACTAAAGGTCAAGTTGATTAACGTTATAATTTTATTATTAGGATGTTGAAGTTTTTATTCTTTGTATAGAGGTTTTGTTGGAATTATTAATTTAAAGAAAATTAATGATTTTTTTGGAAGAATATGATTTTTATCAATTAGATCTGGAAGATTGTCTGTTAAATCATTGATTTCTGGTCTTTATTATTTTAAGTTTGATAATGGATGGTTAGAGGAGGTTGGTCCTCAGGGAGTGTATAAAATTAATTGTACGGCTGGTGTATTTGTTCAATGATTCCAAATTAGTAATTTAAAAAATATTATTATTTTGATGTTTTTTGTTGTATTATTATTTTTTTAATTCTTGTAGTTTAATTAAAATATAATAGTGAAAATATTATGATATTTGTTTTAAGAATATTTTTAGCTATAATAGCTTTTTAACAATGAAAATGTTATGTGTTTCATACACTATAAAAATAAAGACCAAATGTTTCCATTATTTTAAGGTTAGCAGCCTTTATAGTGGTCTTAATAGGATTAAATGTAATCAGTTTATTCATTAACAGTGAATAGCCTCTATTTGGCTTCTATTAATAAGAGAGGGTAATATCCTAGATTCAGGTCGAAACTGATTGCAATTGTTGCTTCACTCTTAGAACAGGCGGTAGCAACTTCTAATTGCAGGTTAGATTTTATAACTTTTAAATACTATTCTTTTATGAAATTCATTCAATTATTCCATTTTTTCATTCATATAATAAGCCTATTAAGATAATAATTATAATTAGTGATATAATAGTTAATGAATTAGGATTATCAAAATTGGTTACAAGAGGGAATGGAAGAAGAATAATAATTTCAATATCAAAGATTAAGAAAATAATTGCGATTATAAAAAATCGAAGAGAAAAAGGAGAGCGTGATAAAGAAAATGGATCAAATCCACATTCAAAAGGAGAATTTTTCTCTTTTTTAAAAGAGTTTTTTTTTTTGACTGCTATTCCTAAACTAGTAATAATTCTTGATATTAAAATTGAAATTAAAAGAAATTTTATTATTTTATTTTAAAAAAACTTTCTAATTGGAAATTAGATGTACTATTTATACTAATAAAATAAAAGGTTCATCAATATACAAATGTGTAAAGAAATAACCAGACAACATCTACGAAATGTCAATATCAAGCAGCAGCTTCAAATCCAAAGTGGTGTTTATTTGAGAAGTGACTTAAATAAATTCGTAAAGATGAAATTAATAAAAAAGTAGTACCAATTAGGACATGAATTCCGTGAAAACCAGTTGATATAAAGAATGTAGAGCCATAGATAGAGTCTGAAATTGAAAATATAGCTTGGAGGTATTCTCATGATTGAAGTGTTGTGAATATAATTCCTAATATAATTGTTATTAGTAAGGCATTTTGTCTTTCGTTATAATTTTTTATTAAAATTCTATGATGGGCTCAAGTAACAGAAATTCCTGAGGATAGTAAAATTGTAGTATTTAGAAGAGGAATTCTAAATGGGTTAAAAGGAATAATTCCACTTGGTGGTCATATTGAACCAATTTCAATGTTTGGGGAAAGTCTTCTATGAAAGAATGATCAAAAAAATGAAACAAAGAATAAAACTTCAGAGACAATAAATAATATTATTCCTCATTTTATATTAAGTAATACAACAAAAGTATGGTTACCTTGAAATGAGGATTCTCGACAAATATCTCGTCACCATTGAATTATGGTTATAATAATAATTAGGATTGCTAGTTGGATTAGTATCATATTTCTGAAATGTATTATATTAATTATACCAATTATAAATGATAATGCTGCAATTGATCCTGTTAAAGGTCATGGGCTTTTATCCACTAGGTGGAAAGGTTGAAGTGACATTAGTTTAATTTAATTCATTTAGGTAAAGGGATGTTAGTGTGATGAATACATATCTTTGAATTATAGCAACAGCTATTTCTAAAAGTAGAAGAATAATTATTACTGGTAAAATTATTAAATTAATAGATGGTGTTCTTTCTATAATATTTCTTAATAAACAAAGAAGGAGATGTCCTGAAATTATATTAGCAGTTAAACGTACAGATAAAGTTAGTGGTCGGATTAAATTTCTAATTGTTTCAATACATACTATGAATGCTGATAGAAAAATAGGAGTTCCTAAAGGAACTAGATGGGCAAATATATTATTTACTTGGTTAATTCATCCATATAGTATAAATGTTAATCATATTGGAAGAGCAAGAAATGAGGAAAGGTTAATATGTCTTGTCGGAGTGAAAATGTAAGGGAAAAGTCCTATGAAATTACAAATTAAAATAAATCAAAAAATAGTTATAAAAATATAAATAAATTTAATATTTTTTTTTGAAAAAAGATTTTTTAATTCGGAGAACAATAGAAAAGAAATTTTATTTCATGTAAAATGAATACGAGATGGGATGATTCAGTAAATTGTTGGGATAAATAATAAAGGAAGTAAAGTTCTTATTCAATTTAATGTTAATGTTTTTGAAGTTGCTGGGTCAAAAATTGAGAATAGATTTATTACCATTTTCACTCTTTTTCAAAAATATTTTTTTTGATTGTAGTTTTTAAAGTTTTAATGTTAAAAGAGAAATATATGAAGATTGCCAAATTTAATATTACACATAAAAATAAGAAGGTCAAGGTATTTCAATTTATTGGAAAAAGTTGCGGAATTAAAAAACACAATAGTAATTTAAGAATGACAATCTTATGTTATATTTTAACTAGTTTTTTCATTGAAAGTAATTGTTTTACTATAGAGTGGTTTAAGAGACCAATGCTTTCACTTCAGCCATTCAATGAAGATAATTTAATTCAATTAAGGAAATTATTTAAGGATGTGACTTCTATAGAAATAGGTATAAATCTATGATTTGCACCACAAATTTCTGAACATTGACCGTAGAAAATTCCTGGTCGTCTAGCTAAAGTTGAAATTTGGTTTAATCGTCCTGGAACAGCATCTATTTTAACTCCTAATGTTGGAATTGTTCATGAGTGAATTACATCAGCTGATGTTACTAAGATTCGTATATTTGTGTTGTAAGGTAAAACAATTCGATTATCAACATCTAATAAACGAAAAGTGGAGGGATTTTCTTCAAAATTTGGGATTATGAAGGAATCAAGTTCAATATTGAAATCAGGATATTCATATGATCAATATCATTGATGTCCAATAACTTTTATTGAAATTGATGGATAAAATGATTCTTCTATTAAATATAATAAACGAAGTGATGGAAGTGCAATATAAATTAAAATTACAGCAGGAATGATAGTCCATAAAGTTTCGATTTCTTGCCCTTCTATAAGAAAACGTCTTGTTATTGAATTTAAAATTACATTTATAATTATGTAAAGTGTAATTAATGTAATTAAAACAATAATTGTTATTGAATGGTCATGGAAAAAAATTAATTGTTCTATAATTGGTGAATTTCTGTTTGGAAATGATAAGTTAGCTCATGATATCATTAGTTATTTAATTAAAATATTAATTTGATTAAATGTATGTTCTGCTGGTGGATAATTAAGTTGTCATTCAATTGATGAAATTGGAAATTGAGAGTTAATTACATAACGTTTTGAGGTCATTGCTTCTCATAAAATGAAAATGAAAATTAAAACACTAATAAAGGATATGATTGATCCTAATGATGAAATTAGGTTTCATTTAGTAAAGAAATCTGGGTAATCAGAGTACCGTCGTGGTATACCTCTTAATCCAAGGAAATGTTGAGGGAAGAAGGTTAAGTTGACCCCAATAAATATTGAAAAAAAGTGGATTTTTAATAAAATTGAATTAAATGACCACCCAAAAAATATTGGAAATCAATGGGTAATTCCGGCTAAAATGGCGAAAACTGCTCCTATTGATAATACATAATGAAAGTGGGCTACTACATAATATGTGTCATGAAGAATAATGTCAATGGATGAGTTTGCTAAGATAATTCCTGTTAAACCACCTATTGTAAATAAGAAGACAAACCCTAAGGATCATAGAATAGGAGTGTCATATTGTATATGAACACCATGAAGTGTTGCTAATCATCTAAAAATTTTAATCCCAGTTGGGACGGCAATGATTATTGTTGCTGCAGTAAAATAGGCACGTGTATCTACATCTATTCCGACAGTGAATATGTGATGAGCTCATACAATAAACCCAAGAAGGCCGATGGCCACTATAGCATAAATTATTCCTAATGTTCCGAAAGGTTCTTTTTTTCCTGTTTGAAAACAAATGATGTGAGAAATTATCCCGAATCCAGGAAGAATTAAGATGTATACTTCTGGATGTCCGAAAAATCAAAATAAATGTTGATATAAAATTGGATCACCACCACCTGCTGGGTCAAAAAAAGATGTATTAAAATTTCGATCGGTTAATAATATGGTAATAGCTCCAGCTAAAACTGGGAGGGATAAAAGGAGAAGAATTGTTGTTACAAAAACAGATCATAAAAATAATGGAATTCGTTCTAATGTTATTCCTTTTGGACGTATATTTATAATAGTTCTAATAAAATTAATAGATCCTAAGATAGAAGAAACTCCAGCCAAATGAAGGCTAAAAATAGCTAGATCTACTGATATTCCGGAATGGGAAATATTTGATGCAAGAGGAGGGTATACTGTTCAACCTGTTCCAGCTCCGTTTTCTACTATAGATGAAGATAATAATAATAATAATGAAGGTGGTAAAAGTCAAAATCTTATATTATTTATTCGTGGGAAAGCTATATCAGGAGTTCCAAGTATAACTGGAATTATTCAGTTTCCAAATCCCCCGATTATAATTGGTATAACTATAAAAAAAATTATAATAAAAGCATGAGATGTTACAATAACATTGTAGATTTGATCATCTCTAATTAATGCACCTGGTTGTCCAAGCTCTGTTCGAATTAAGATTCTAAGTGATATACCTACTATTATAGATCAGGCTCCAAATATTAAGTATATTGTTCCAATGTCTTTATGGTTTGTTGAATAAAGTCATCGCGGTAAAATGGCCGATTAAGGTGATAAATTGTAAATTTATTTATGAATTTTCTTTCTTTTACTAAGTCTTATATTTTATATAAAAATATTAAATTGCAAATTTAAAGAAGAGCTTCTAAGACTTAATTTTTTAATTAATTTGTACTTTGAAGGAACATAGTTTCTTTAACTTAAAGTCTTAGACTAGTGGAATTATAATGAAAATTATAAATTGCATAATTAAAAATAAAAATATAGGGTTAAATTTTGATAATTTTCATTTATTATAAAAATAAATTTTTAAAAAAAATGGATATGATAATCGGGTATAATAATATAAATTGATTAATGAAGAAATAATTAAAGGAATACTTAGAATATATATATTAAGAATGATAATTTTTAATGATATTCATTTTATAAAAAATCCAATTATAGGTGGTATACCACCTAATGATATAAGAAGAACAATCATATAAATAGAATTTTCTTTTGAAAAAGAAATTGTTTGGTTAATATAATTTATGTTGTTAGTGTGTATAAAGTTAACAATAAAAGCTAGAATTACTGTATAAATTAGTATATATATTAATCATGTATTTCTATTAATTGTAATTAGACTTAAAATTCATGATAAATGAGTGATTGATGAAAAAGCTAAAATTTTTCGAATTGAGAATTGATTGAGTCCACCAAAAGCTCCTATTATGGCTCTTATAATAATAATGATAAAAATAAATTTATTAATAAATATTCTAGTAATATGTAGGGGAATAATTTTTTGAATTGTTGATAAAAGAAATAAGCTTTGAAAAGAAATTCCTTCTCTAACTTGCGGAAATCAAATATGAAATGGGGCTGCTCCAATTTTAATTATTATTGAACATATAATAATTAAGACTAACTTTTCTGGCATAATTATGTAATTTATTAAAATATAAATAATAGTTAAAATATAGGCTGATGATGCTAAAGCTTGAATAATAAAATAAAAAATTATTCTGTTAGAAGAAATTTGATTGTTAGAATTTATTAGAGGTACAAATGCTATTATATTAATTTCTAAGCATATTCATAAAAATAAAAAAGAGGAAGAAGAGATTGCAATAATGATTGATAATATAATAAATCATATTAAAATAATTTTTGATATTTTTATTAATAAAGGGTGTAAACCATATTTGGGGTATGAGCCCACTAGCTTTTTTAGCTTACTTTATA